TATTGGATAATTGGTTTATATGAATCCTATCCGGTTGAGACCAAAAGTAAAAATTACATTCCCATAAATTTACAAGGTAATATTTCCATTTCTTCATCAGAAGAGGAGTTCCATTTGAAGACAGAATTGAGTTTCCTTGATATCTGAAATAATGCATGAAAGGATCCTTGAACAACCATAGGATGGTATGAAAATCATTACCAAAAACTACTATAAATTTTTCTATTTTTCCATAAAAAAGCGTTCGCTCAAGAAAAACTCTAGAAGATGTTGATCGTAAATGAGAAGATTGTTTATGGAGAAAAACGAATATGGATTCCGATTCATATACATGAAAATTATATAGGAACAGGAATAATCTTTGATTATTTTTTGAAAAAAATAAATTAATTTTCGTTTTTTGAGTAATAAGACTATTCCAATTATGATACTCGTAGAGAAAGAATCTCAATAAATGCAAAAAGGGGGCATCTTGTACCCAACAGCGAAGGGTTTGAACCAATAGTTCCAGATGGATAGTATGGGGTATTAATATATCTAATACATGATTTAAATGTGATAATTTATCCTCTAAAAAAGTAAATATGGAATGAATTGATCGTAAATTAATAGATTTTACTGTTTCTTTACCTTCTAAGAAAGGTACTAATCGCAGTGAAAATGGAATTTCCACAATGACTGCAAACCCCTCTGATATCATTTGAGAATAAAATTTTTTATTATGCCCAACAAATTTATTTTTATTATAATTATTAGCCAAAATAATAAAATGCTTCTGCTGATACATTCGGGCAATTAAACGTTTAACTATTAGTGAACTATATTTATTGTCATAACCTAAATTTTCCATAGGCTCATAAGGAATACATTTATTTAACCCATGATCATGAGCAAGTGCATAAATGTATTCCTGAAAAAGAAGTGGATATAGGAGGTCTAGTTCTCGAGATCTATCTATCTCTAAATATCTTTGTAATTCCTCCATTGTAAATTAGATTTGAACCAAAGTAGGGGATTTCTTGGGCTATCAAATGATACATTACATAGTACGATACAATCAAAACAAGGTATCAAGGTATATAGTAAGAAAAGGTAGATACCTTGGAGATGATTAATCAACGGATTCTCCGTTTTTCCATCCAATCCAATGGTTTTTTTGTTATAAAATACCGAGATGGTTAGAAATCCTTTATTTTTGCAACCCGATCGCTCTTTTGACTTTAGAAAAAATGATGTTTCTCAATATACTGTTTCTTCTACACATTCGTCTCCACTCAGGGATATAGTTAATAAAGTTAGGATTCATCAAAAAGTGGGGAATCCCATTATTATATAATTTAGAAGGTTATTTCATAACCTTTTCCCGTACCAGGGACTAATATATTTCTAACGTATAATTAGCTCGGGTAATTATTCAAATTAAGAACAGAAGCTCGTTGCTTTTTTCCCTATAATTTAATTTGAGCCTTTCGGCTCTATCCATTTATTCACTCGATCCAACCATAAATTTATTTTTTTGTAACGCTCTAAGAACCCAAATAATATTTTGTACCAATCTCGTAAGGATTAAGTACTCTTATCTTAGAGTTATTCATTGATACGACATGCTGTTTTTTCCATTCGTTCTCTCTCAGGATCAGTCGTGGTCTTACAAACTCTACCAATGGCATAGACGAATCCGTTGCTTCATCCAAATGTGTAAAAAATGCTAGTCGCACTTAAAAGCCGAGTACTCTACCGTTGAGTTAGCAACCCAAAGTTTGAATTATGGTGTGTAGATACGATCGTAAAAAAAGAGATTGGATTGCCCATAAAAAAAACATTTTTTTTTTATATTTTATAGTCGATTATGAACATAAAAATTTATGGGTCGCCCTTGTAGTTTAATTAAAATTTTTACGTTTTTTTTTATTCAGAACAAACTTCTTGTGTTGTGTCAATCGAATCCAAGGAATGCGTCACTTACATGAAGTAAAGTAAAAAAACTTATAGGGCGTGGATAAATGGATCCATTTATCCACGATCAATTATATTTGTTCAATACAATATTGTCAATATGAACGTTGAGAGCACAAAAAAAATAATAAAAATAAGGACTTGTGTTGGATTGGCACTTCATAGACAACCTACAAAGATAATAAAAAAAGTGTAGATGTAGAAAATAAATAAAGAAGAATAAAATCTCGGGTTTATTCAATATCCCTAAAGATACAATAAGCAAGCTCTACCCCTCTCACATTGCCTCTCGTATTGCATATCATTTTTTTTTTCTTTTTTATTTCACGAATTTCGTGTGATTGACGCGAAGTTCATGAAATACCTCTGCCTTCTTTGAAATATCATGAACGGTTCCGGTAGGTTGAGCGCCTTTTTCAAGGAAATATAGAATAGCGGGAACATTTAAATAAGTTTGATTCTTTATTGGATCGTAAAAACCCACCTTCCGAAGATCTCTTCCTTCTCTTCGGGATCGAACATCAATTGCAACGATTCGATAGATGGCTCATTGGGATAGAAATAGATGAAAAATCCCCCCCCTTCGAAACGTATAGGAGGCTTTCTCCTCGTACGGCTCGAGAAAGAATGATTCTAATTTATGTCTATGTTATAGTATATATAGTGGCAAATAGATCCATAAAACGATCAATTCAATTAAACTATTATTTTTTTTTCTTCTTCCTTCCTCTTCCTGAAAAAAAAAAAAAAATTAGATTCATACTTTATTTATAACTCAAGTTGGATAATTCTCAAAGAATTCAAAGGAAAATTCTGAGTCCTTGGCATTTCATTTATTGAATTGTCTCTAACCAATTTTTTGTCTCATTTAGAATTAGAATCCATTTTTTTGATTCCATTCCTTTTTCTGCTCGAATTATGTTGTTAAGACAATTGAAAATGGCGTTTTCTTGTTCCAGGATCGTTTATCTTTGTTTTGAATCATTGGGTTTAGACATTACTTCGGTGATCCTTAATCATTTCAAAATGGCAGCAACATACCCTTTGTGATTTCTTTACTATCGAAGAATCATATGAACGATTGATTCCCGTGTGATACACTTTTGATCGAAATAGGTTTCCCAATTCCAACAAAAGTTTCAAACCCAAAAGGAGATCTTGTTGGAATTGAATCTTTTCAATTTCTATATCGAAGATATGCTTACGAAGTTGTTCCAACTTATTGATTGACATTAACCCTAGATCCTTACCTCTGAGAAATAAATTTCTCCTTTCTGCTCGAGCTCCATCGTGTACTATTTATTTTAACTCATAACCCAAATGGGGGTTGCAGTAGAACAGAACAAACTATGTCGAGCCAAGAGCACCTCATAATTCCTAGAAAAAAAAATGGCGGATGTAAGAATCCACAACCGAGCATGTCCTTCAAGTCGCACGTTGCTTTCTACCACATCGTTTTAAACGAAGTTTTACCATAACATTCCTCTAGTTTGGAACCGGTATGGAATTGATTCAATATGGAATCATGAATAATCATTGGCTCAATCGGTACATAATAATACATACTTTATTTATATAATATATATATATATATGTAATGTAATATATGTTTATATTTACATTTATCTTGAGAAGTATCAACAAAGATTAAATTTTATTAATTCCATATTTTATTTTATGAATTAAAAAATTTATATTTATAAAGAACACAAAGAAACGAGTTCTTCTTTCAATACGCATCGTCAACAGATTGTTCAAGACGACCAATCATAAAAGATCAAACCCTTTTCTTTTTCGAATACAAGGAGAATGATTAAAAATTTCCTAATCCATAGTGAACTGAAAAATTTTATGGGGCTCACGAGTAAAAAGGCCCTCTTTTGGTATGCTGGACAATCTTGTCTAAGTGAAAAGACAAAAGGATACATATTTTTTTACTTGTTTTGTTCCTATTTTTATTTTAACCCAAACAGGTTTTTGGGGCCGTAATCCCAGCGATGTAATTAAATTAGTACCAAGACGAGAACTCCCTCCTGTTTAGAATTAAGCATCGACCATCGACATAGAATTAGTACCGTATCCTTTTTTCTTTTTCAATTATACATTGATAAATATTCCTATCCTACCCGGATCACAAATGGATTCTGTAATGTCATCGATACTCGATTCGGTTTGTGAGAAAGAGAGTAAAAGATATAATTCTTTTATGAATCATTCGAAATTAGAAAGGAAACAAGGGGCTGTTAAACATTAGATTCTTAAACAGATTTAATTTAAATAGAACAATCCTTATTCTGATAAAATTGGACGGCTCTGGGACGGAAGGATTCGAACCTCCGAGTCGCGGGACCAAAACCCGTTGCCTTACCGCTTGGCCACGCCCCATTTAGATTTCTATTCAACACTAATAAACACTAATATAGGTATTGGCTGTTCGTCAATTCCCGCCCAAATATCTATGGAATCCATTCGATTGTTGCAACGATTTGACACGTGTAGTTGTAAAATTAAACTTAATTTATTGATCATTACATATAATTCAATTAAGATATTGTATGAAAGTATGATTCCTTCTATTTTGTTTGAGAATTGAAGGATTTTTGATTGGGTTAGTCAAAGAAAAAGAAGAATTTTTTTGCCTTTTTTCATTTTTAGCTTATATCGAAAACTCAATCAAAATACAATTATCTCCAAGAATTAAATATTTGTTATGCTTAATATTTTTTGTTTGATCTGTATCTATCTTAATTCTATACTTTATTCGAGTAATTTTTTCTTTGCCAAATTGCCCGAGGCTTACGCTTTTTTCAATCCAATCATAGATGTTATGCCAGTCATACCTCTGTTCTTTTTTCTCTTAGCCTTTGTTTGGCAAGCTGCTGTAAGTTTTCGATGAGATCTTTAATACTGTCTTACAAACATTTATGATAAAAAAAAAGATTCTAACAATAAATTGATAAGATCAGACAAGTCTTACATCAATTTAAACAAGGAAATTCTTGGATAGCGCGTCTGGATCACCCCATTTCCTCATTCTGACCTTCTACTTCCAGTGAACAAGGACCCTATACAGGGTCCCCACAATAACTAATTGTGCTATGAAAGATAATTTTCATACCGAAAGAGTCTTTTTACAATTTCTGAAAATTCCTTTCTTTTCTAGAAACCTCTTTTTTTTTTCGTTTCTTGGTTTGGTGTAAAAATAGAATATGCGGTATAAAAAATGGATAATCTATTCCCTTTTTTACCAAAAATGATCTTATCTTGGAGATTTTGTAATGCTTACTCTCAAACTCTTCGTTTACACAGTGGTGATATTCTTTGTTTCTCTCTTCATCTTCGGATTCCTATCTAATGATCCAGGACGTAATCCTGGACGTGAGGAATAAAAAAATAAGGGATTTTTCGTTGCTTGATTTCTGAATTTTCTTATGATTTTATCTATTATGGATATTTAACTACGATAAAGATAAAATAAAGTTCTCGAGATTTCTTTAGAATTTGAAAGAAAATATCAAGTCATCAGATGAAACGGAAAGAGAGGGATTCGAACCCTCGGTACGAATAACTCGTACAACGGATTAGCAATCCGACGCTTTAGTCCACTCAGCCATCTCTCCCAATTGAACAAAGGATAATTACTATGTTACGTTATACATGAAGTAAAGAAAAGGTCTTTCTTTATTCTATAGATACAGATACAAATTTTATCCGTTTTTCAGCAATTTAATTCGAATTACATTTAGATAACGGGAATACCCACAATAGAAAATAGAAAAAAAAGTAAAAATAAATGAAGGTAAAGAATACCTATTTGATTTCGTACGAAAGCTTCTTTTATTCCCCGGCCTGGTCAGTACCCCGGTCAGTACCTAGCCGGGCCGTTTATTGTTTTGTTACAATAAATCATACATTAAATAATTTATCTGACTTTGAAAACAAAAATACATTGAATCAACAACCACAAATTTTTTTTATGTTCTGACTTCAGTGGTTCTTTCGGGCTGCACCTGTCACTAAACAACTCACCCAAGCAAGATAGAACTCATTATTTCAATAGGCTTTCATTTGCCTATCTCATCAAGTCCCCCCCGCAAAACGCGTCAACATTTGAATTTCATTATTTTGTTCCAATCCTATCTTGATTACGTATGATGCTCTTGTTCGACAAATGACCCACTCATATACAATAATTACATTGTAGCGGGTATAGTTTAGTGGTAAAAGTGTGATTCGTTCTATTAACAACTTAAATAGTTAAGGGGTCTTTCGGTTTTATTCATATTCCGATTAAAAACTTTATTTCTTAGAAAGGATTTAATCCTTTACCTCTCAATAAACAATTTGAGGAAGAATATACATTCTCGTGATTTATATCCAAGGTTCAATTATAAATTGAAAAAAATTGGATTATGGAATTGCGAAGCATAATTTTTTTGAGTTGGATAAAGACTTCCAATTGAATGAGTATGAGTAAAGAATCCATGGAGGGAGATACAAAAGTATTTTTATAATCGTAACTAGATCTTCAATTTTTTTTTAGAGGGGAGATTGAAGCGGAATAGCTATTAAAATTAAATGATGGCTTTGGTTTACTAAAACCATCGATATATTGTTTTAGCTCGGCGGAAACACAATTATTTTCCTCAGGATTCGCGCGCAAGTAGAAATAAAGAACGAAGTAACTAGAAGGATTTTTAAAAATTCCACTCTTCTAGAAGGATCATCTAAAAAGCGAGTTGGTTGGGTGCATTCAGACAGAAAAGCTGACATAGATGTTATGGATCTAATTTTTTTATTTTACTTTATTTATTTTATTGCGTTTATAACTTAAATCTGGGAATCCATCCATCTTCCATAAAGGAGCCGAATGAAACCAAAGTTTCATGTTCGGTTTTGAATTAGAGACGTTCCAATTTGAAATGATGAATTTACGTCGACTATAACCCCTAGCCTTCCAAGCTAACGATGCGGGTTCGATTCCCGCTACCCGCTCCATATTATGATAATGACGCGTGTATCATCATTAATGTGAATAAATGTAAATACACATTTTTATTCCCGAAAAAAAATCGTAATTTTTTTTTACGAGCAGAATATAGAGATAGGAAAGGGAAAAATGCGAAAGAAAAAGTAGGAATGAAAAGCGTCCATTGTCTAATGGATAGGACAGAGGTCTTCTAAACCTTTGGTATAGGTTCAAATCCTATTGGACGCAATTTGTTTCCATCTATTTTTTATATTTGATTTCATTTCTATGCCAAAAAAGACATTTTGAATGATTTGAATGAGATAAGTTTATAAACTATTCCTTTTTTTTGTACTAGGGAATTATGTTTGTTCCTGAAGTATAAACCGATCCATCTGTTCCTGAATAGCTTCCTTCAAAAGGACTTCTGCTTCCTCGGTGAATGTCTTGGTAGAAGATATTATTTCTTGGAACTTAGGTTTATTAGTTTTTAAGTAGGTACGTAATTGAACGAGAAATTTCTTTACTTGTCCAATTTCTAACGAATCAAGATACCCATTTGTTCCGGTATAAAT